CCATATGTGACTCGCTCAAGGTAAGATCTTATTATTGCATAGTCTCTCATTAGACAACCACTATCTCTATATCATTTCTCATAGAAAGTGCGTATACACTTAACAAAACGTCTTCTTCTTTGAACAATAAAGAGGGAAAGAAATAAAAAAAAAGTCTAGTCTTTCTCAGTATCTATCTATAAAGATAGTAAGAGCTCATTCCATTGATTGAAATAGAAAATTTCGGAAGAATTTTAGGTTAGAAGAAATTTCCAATCATCGGAATCCCTTTCTTTTCGAAATACAAACACGGGAATTACTGAAATATCTCTTTGAGAGAAAGAGTATGATTCATATCATAGATAACTCCATTGGAGTCCAATGGGATTCGAAATTCAGAGATTTTGATTTTAAATAGTTCAAAACGCGTTGCAGAACGATCTATAAAACAATTGATACGGTTTGATTCCTCAACTCAATTAGTAGTACTTCTAGAGCCCACTTCTTCCCCACACTACGAGTGAAAGGGAAAATGTAAAGACTACCATTAAAGCAGCCCAAGCGAGACTTACTATATCCATGTGAATTATGTCCCCTATCTCTATAAATACGAAGGAATTTTTCCATTATTCCTCCCTAATAATAGTGGAATCCATGGCGCAGAGTCAAAAAGGGATTCTGACCGAACACTATCGAGAAACCAATCCAATAAATCGATTATGATTTCGAATCGGGAAAGATTAAACACAAGTAAAATACGTAGTAAGATCCGAAGGGAATGGGAACATGTAGGAATAAGAATAATAAGGCCTATTCTTTTTTTGTTTTGTTGACCTTAGTAAGTAAAAACAGACAAGGGAGAAATCACGAAAAACCAGAAATCTCTATCTATTACAGACCTCTATTTCCCCATTTGATCCGGTACCCCCCTTCCCCATTATCGCTCTGAAAGAGGGGGCTTGTCTAGGGGTTGCCGCAAAGAAATTCTTTCTGTTTGCCCCTTTTTCTATAAAAGTCAATTATCAATCCAATCTAATATTGGTTGGATACCTGAGCACTCGGAGATTCTCGCGAGTCCGTCCTATATTGCACCTCCTTCCAAAACTCTTAATTGAATCAGATTTCCGATTCAGGCTCTACAATCTGATTCAAGATCCAGTCATTAGACACTCCCTTAGTAATAGAAGGGAATCGTGAAGTCTTGATAGACCCTCTACCAGTAGATTCGAATATTTCCTTGAATCCTAGATGCGAACGAGCATTCACACTCTTTTTGTTTAGAAAACCCTCAGACCACATGCTTAGAATCAACAAAGCATTAACAGTCTGTTTCCTCTGCTTCTAACGGGGAAGAATTCTGCGAGTTCTATAAGCGGAACCGAAGAGAAGAAGAGATTTCGAGTTTTTTTGTTGATCAGGCGACACCCGGATTTGAACTGGGGAAAAAGGATTTGCAGTCCCCCGCCTTACCACTCGGCCATGCCGCCAAAATAATACAAAATAGATGAAAATTTTCCCAGATTGCTGAAGTTTTATTGTACTTGTATTTTGACTCCTGTTTTCCTTAATTCTTTTCCTAAAAGAAACACCCTTTTTGGATTTTATCCATCCCTTCGATTGATTGTATAGTATTGGAAAATCCACAATGCTAAAAACATTCTCTGGCTTTTCTATTGAGAAATCAAATGTGGATTTTCAGCCGACAAACTTGAACCATTAACTATTGACTGCTTAGTTCGAATTAATGACAATTCTGGGATTTGAATCGCAAATTGTGTTTTCCTAATGACATAAGAAAATACAAATTGAGACAGAACTAATCAGTATTTATTTTTTCAATCAAAAAATCCTTCTCAATTTCAATTATAACAAAACATATCAGTATATGTAAACCCCAGAACATAAATTGTTACACAGATATCTATTATTTAGATATATTGTCTATAGGTAATTATCATAAAATTATCCTACTTCACTTCAATTTTGCATTAAATAGAAATTCTCTTTTGATAGAACACGACCCGGACTGTCCCGAATAGAACCAGCAATAAAAGAGAAGTCGGATATTATAGCTATCCGCATACGTGTTTAATAAGTGCAACCCTTCTTATACACTTCAAATCATATTCTATTCAAAAATCAGTAAAGTAAAGTAGAAATATTTCTCTTCTCTGCGAATCGTTTTTTTTTGAATAACGAAATCTCTAACATAAAGACGGTTAAGTGCTAAAAAAATGGATCCTATGTTGTTTCTGATTTTTCTGTCTTTGTATTTATCTCCCAAATACCGAATCCTTTTATTTTTCTCAAATTCGAATATGTAATATCATAATAATGGTATAATTGAAATCCTTTTTGTTTTGCTATTATATACAAAACCTTATGACTTTAACTTTAATAAGTCTAAGTGACAGAATTCTGTTTCTAGGACTGTTTTATCAATTCCTTTCCATTTTGATCTGTTGCAACTTCCAATTTAAGTAGAAAATTCTCTTTATTCCTCCGTTCAAAGGTAGTTCAT